AAGCCTTAAAAGCGAAGAAGAACCTAATCGATCAAATCTATTCGTGGAATTAGAAGAGGGGCTATATAATTAAAGAAAGTCATTCGTACCAGTACCACACTATTTCAATCAAATACCGCTCCCTGGTAATTATTATCATCTAACTGGCACATCTGTCCTTTGCACCTCTCCAATGGTAATCATGCAGTTCCTGCCTATTTGGCCTGTACCCCAAACCAAATGTCCCGTAGTGCACAGGGTATTCGGGGAATTCTGGAGGCCCTTGCTGGTATCATCCCAATCCTAGTCCCGGAAGGTAGCCCTTTGCCTTTTTTGACTTTAGGATTTTGGGGTTGCCCTTTCCCCTTACCCATATGAGTAGGACGGGAGCAACTCTTTCCTCGGAGGGCTGAATTCCACCATGTTAACTTCCTGCCCTTTCTAATAAAGAATTCCGGCTCCGTCGGATCTCCAATCTGAACCTTACTAATAGGGGGGCACGAATCCAGCGTAGTCTCTCACTTTCTTAACAGGCGGACGATCCGGATCTCCGTGAATCATAACGATTTGGCTGCCCTGGATGAATCGGACCTTCTGATGGAGTGTGTATAGTAAGGCGTTTGGTTCAGCGACGCCGCTCCAATTGTATTCACCTCTGCTTTAGCCCGAGAGGTCCCGGCAGACTTTTTCTGCTTATTATTCGAGGACCCGTTGCAAATTGCAAAGCAACGGCGTAGAAAGGGGGAGCGAACGCCCAGCTGCCAATGCATCTTCTATCTGGCAGCCAGCACAAACTAAAGAATGAAAGGTTGGATGATGGGTAAGTGTCAACCTATTGGTATACTTAGGGTTCAGGCTCTTCAAGACCATAGCAATTTGATCTTCCTCCGAGGGTCTCTTTTGAAACTGAGCAGCTTGGGCCCTTCCCCTCTATAGTAAGCTATGTGATGAAGTCGGTGAAAGACTCAGTGGGTCCTTGCTTAACGAGTTCTAGCTTACGCCTTGATAACTGAGTTTTTTTATTGTATGCATAGTGCGTCACAAAGGCGTTAGCCAGATCTGGCCGTGTGCGAATGGTATTTGGGTCAGTGTTCATCAACCAAGTCAGCGCGGGTCCGGTCAAACTGCGCTGGAATAGTTGGACAAGTAGCTCATTGTCGATTCCCATGGGCTGTAGAGTTCCGACATACATCCTGCCTTTAAAATTGAAGCTCCGAGGTAAGCCTCTTTTTATCCTATTTTGTTATGCATTCGGTTCCGTTATACTTATATATCTCTGGCCACTTAAAACCGTACGGAAGCCTTACTTTGGGGTATAGGGAGAGATTATCAAGATCTACAACATCATACTTGTCCCCAGTCAATTTATTAACTGCCCGTTCAAGGCGACTGATCTTCTCCATCAGAGGATCGGACGGCTGTGGTGGGACGTATGGCACTATCTGATTCATGGGAGTGGGAGCCAAGGACACGGCCGGTACTGCAGGAGGCTTTCTTCAGATCTCTTTCTCGTAGTGATCCACAGGTTCAGGAACTGCGGGCTGATTCTGAACTGAAGGGGGTACTGGGTCTACAGGTCTAGCATCTGCTACTCTTGGTTGGCTTTGTGGTTGTGGATCTGTGTCCCCTGAGCCGGGGTGGTAGATGGAGGGTTTGTTCCTTGAGCAGCAGGTGCAGCCAGGGTATTTCGGCTACCTGCGAGGTCAATTGTGCTAGCATCCAGGCAATCTCAGCTAGTTGACGGCTAACTACCTCGTTAGAAAGTTGCTGATTTGCCGGGGCTGTAGGGTTCCGCTGGTGGTTAGAGCCAGTAGACTCTTCATTGTCCCCATCATAGAGAGTAAGCAAGTTACCTCGGTGACTGGCGTTGTTGGCCATGATCTCTGGGTCTGATTCACCAAGGCGTTCTAGGTCCTCTATTTTGACAAACCTCCTGGACGGGCCTCTAGTAGTTCGCACCCACCCGCGGTTTGCAAACTGACGGCGAACCGAGTCTAAGAAAGATTCCTCTTGTGCCGAACCTATGGTTCAACACTCAAGATTAGGGATAAAAACCTAAAGGCTGACACCGGCTTAATATAATAAATAAGGTTTAGAAAGACCGCAAAGATGTGTGCTTGCCGCTGTATGCTTCCTGATTAACGTCCGATGTTGCACTGCTGTATGCTGAATCAAGCGGTCCCGGAAATAAGTGCGTACTGAGTGTAGTGCAATTTACTGGGTTCCTTAGCAGGCTATGCCTAGGTTCAGTACATGCATGAGGCTCAACACGGGTATAGGCTTAAGGCTTACCTTAGCAGGCTCTCGCCCTATATACCTCGTAGCCCGAAGACTAGTCGCTGGTACTGGCTAAGGGTGTGGGAGTTCGCATCTATGGTCAATCAATAGGTCCGTTTTGACCTTCTTTTCCGTCCCGGGTTGGACCAGATATTTTAAAACCAGGGCTTTTAATGGATATCTGAAAACCTTTTCTTTTGATAAATCAGAACAGATACGGAAGCCTTGAGTCTAAAAACCTCATCAACTCCTTCTTCTAGTAATGCTGCTTAAACTCGCTCTCTAGGATCTATGTTTACCCAATAGTTGAGGAATTATCGACCAACCCCGGAAGAGCAGGGATAGAAGACTAAGTCAACCTCCTGCCTTGATCGACTCCTCCATTCATCGCCTACCATGGACACTTCGACTCCCCCCATCATAAGTAGGGCCTTTCCCTTTTCCTGTGCTTTTTCAACCTCGGTTAATGTAGTATTGAAATAATAACCTCTACTATGAAAATAGTAAGGATTATCCGGCCACTCCCCGTGTTCTTTCAATGCTTTGCTTTGGGAACCGGGCACGGCGAGAGGAGGCTGCTCAACTAGCCCCCCTGGTGTACGAAAGCAGCGAAGGAAGAGGAGCACAACCGTCACTTGCGAAGCGAACAAAGCTTAGCGCTCAAACAAGCCCTCTGATCCTGAGGTGAGGGTGCAATGCCTATCCGTCTAATAGAATATTTCTATTCCAACACACACAGAACGAAAAGGACAATATACAGGATGGGTAGAAAGAGTTGTTTGACTCGATCCATGGTCCGAAACTACGTTATTCTTCGCATCGAGAAGGAATAATACCGCAACAGATCCTATGTGTTAGTTCTCTGCTACTTCAGCTATATGCTTATAACTAGTCTTTTCCTACACCAGTTTGAGGCCTAACGACTGCTCCGCATCTCCGGTGGAATTTTCCAGTTTGCTGCAATATCCTTGGAGCAGAGGAAGGGAGATCATAGGAAGATAATTTACTTTAGTTAGTCGGGACCGTTCGTAAACCACGCCTCCCAGCCATCGCCTTCAGTCTGTCTGTCTTCTTTTTTCCTCTCTTTTCTACGTTACGATTTTGCTTCTGACATTTCTAGTGCTTAGGGGCGTAGCGGAAGACCAAGCCAATCTCGACAAACAGTTGATAAGTACAAGAAAACGGATACGCGTTAGCCGGAGAAAGGTAGCTAGAATATAATATATTCAGAGAAGAAGAGTGAAAGGCAGTTGGAACTATAGGCATTACAGCCTGAGGGAATACAATAGAACAAGAGGGATATCCCGTAATAATAATATTCTTTTTATCCTCCAGCTTGAGCTAAAGGTTCGTATTGGAAAGGATGAAGACTGATCTCTTAATAGGAGACTTCGGTCTAGGAACAAGAGAGATGAGACCTCCTGCCAATTACATTTTCTTAAATACTGGCCTTCGTACAACTACTAAGACTTTGGGAAAGGAGACACCTACTACTACTTTCGTCACTACTACCACTTACCTCTACTACTACTCGCACGCGTACAGCTTCCTATTCCTCTTTGTTACTGGAGATAGAAAGTACAATAGCTAGATTCTTATTAGACTACAGCTTAAGGGGCTAACGCACTTCACTCAAGACTTTAGTTGAAATCACTTTTTGAAAGGCTAAAACCACTCGTCCGACGCTATGTGAGCAGCTGAACTAGCGTTTTCATGCTCTCCAGAGGCCGTAGGAACGACAACTTAGCGAGACTGGGAGTGGTATGCCTATTACTGCGTGGGATAATCGGTCTAGAATTCCGCCCCTTCTCCTTTCCTCTCTATATGCAGGATATGGAAATAAATTCCGTACCGGACCAAAAGTATCCTATTTTGGTTCTAGCTAGATCCCCTGATCTTTAAAGCGAGTTCATATCTTTTGGCTACTGGACTTCCCCACCCGCTGCTCTGGATCGTCGGGTTTTTCCTCTGATGACTTAAAGGTAAGCTTGCTTGTGTTCGGGCTTTCGAGTTTGATATCACCATATACTAGTGCTAGTGCGGGTGAAAGTTGCTCGACCGTTAGGGAGAGGAAGATTAAACTAGCTCGACCAAAGGTAGGGACTCACTCGACCATAGGGAGAGGGAGAGGAAGGGATCATTGAGGGCATTCCTGGTCTTACAGTGCATTCATGCAGCAAGATTCAGATTGAATGGACATAGAGGGAACGGGGTCTAGTTCAGTTTTCAGGGTGAAAGCCTCGAAAAAGGCTTAGAGCCATTTCCTAGCAACACAAGGCAGGCTAGAAAGGCGAGAGGAGCTATAGTAGCTACATGAAACCAAGTCATTCTTTCTAGAATACTTGCTGGCATGCGAGACGAGACTGGAACCAAGGCCAAGGGCAGGAGCTCCACCAACAGGAACCCTATCATCAACCAATAGGCCAGGTTCGTAGACTGGGTACATAGAAAGGGGGAAGGGACGCTAACAAGTACTAAAAAAAGACTTTCCACAAGGAATTATTATCGCTTAGCGCTTGTGCTAAGGATTGGCTCGATCTTCTTATTCAAGGATTCTTCTGCCTCACAAGTGCCGGGCGATCCCGACCGCACTGATGCGGCTTAACCATCGTTTATCCACAGATGCTACTTTGAAACAACTTGGAGGGGAACGCATCCCTTAGAAGCTGCATGAGCACTTTAACCAAAGAATGTAGGTCATAGCTAAATAAAAGGAGCATTACTTCGAACCAACAAGAAAGAAA